AAACAAACGCGCTACCAAGCTGCGCTACATCCCTTTCCATTGGTTTCCAGTGTCATTGTAAAGAATCTTTGTCTTGTTTTCCACATTTTTTTCTCCGTTGATATATATATATCAATTATCCTGCCATTTTTATCTTTCTTTTTAGTTTCATATCCTATAATATAGAATAGAATATGAAAAATCAAAATATTATGAAAAATCAAAATATTCTATAGCTATCTATAGAAAAATAAAATAATAATATTTTATTTTAATTATTTTATTTTAATTAATAAAATAAGAATATTTTAAGAATATTTAAAATAAAAATAGAAAAAATAGAATAATTCAAAATATTTTTGATATTAATATAATATCATAATATAATAATAATAGAATATAATTAACTATTATTATATTAATAATATAGAATAATATATTATATTAATAATAATAATAAAATATAGAATAATATTAATTAATATAATTAAATAAAAAAAAAGAATCTATAAAAAAAAAAAGAATATTCTATTATAGATATAGAATTATATCTATATATATAATTCTATAATTACTATTTATATATATTCTATATAATAATAGTAATATATAATAATAGTAATAGAATTAAGAATAAGAATTTTCTTATAATAAGAAAAATTATAATAATAAAAGACTTATTATGTTATGAGATAAAAAAAATAGGAAATTCCCCTAAGTAAAATGATTTTTAGGGAATGCTCGGGCAGAAATAGACCTCTTTTTTTAGTTAAAAAAAAATATCTAATGAATCGTTGTACATTTCAATTTGAATTAGGACTTCTGCCGACAAATACAAGTGGTTATTAACTAAATAACGATCTGATCATATTCCTATATGTAATTATATATTACAAATTACAATAAAGAATAAAAAGAAGGAGGATTTAAAATGCGAGATCTAAAAACATATCTTTCCGTGGCACCAGTGGTAAGTACTCTATGGTTTGGGGCTTTAGCGGGTCTCTTGATAGAGATCAATCGTTTATTCCCGGACGCATTGATATTCCCCTTTTTTTCATTCTAGTTATTGGCACGGTAAGGGGTGAAGAAGATTAGAGATCCAATCAAATATCTGTGATTAATCTCCTCTTTTTTTATTTCTTTTTTATTTTTTAGTTTGAGAATTAGAATAAATAAGTTAGAAAAGAGAAAGAATAAAGGTGGATTCGGCTTCAGTGAAACTCGGAATCTGGCCCAGGCTTGAATGGAATTGAATTTTGAATTCAATTCCATTTCTATTAAAAATTCTATTATATTAATAATAGAGTGAGACCAGAAATGGAAATGGAATGCTAAGGCGGGGACAACAATATCATACAAGATACTTAAATGAAAACTGAAATACTGTACTGCGCTTCGATTCGAAATATAGTTCGGAATCTTTGTATTACTTAATTATTACTGTACTATATTAAATTAATTATTAAATTAATTGGAACGAAATCTTTCATAATTTGATTTCGAATTATCAACTTCTACTTTTTTTTTCCTTTCTTCTTCGCTTCTAATCCGAAAATAGAAGAGTTAAGTGAATCAAAAACCCAAAGGAGGTTCATGGCCAAGGGTAAAGATATCCGAATAAATGTTATTTTGGAATGTACCGGTTGTGATAAAAAGAATGTTAATAAAGAATCAACGGGTATTTCCAGATATATTACTCAAAAAAATCGACACAATACGCCTAGTCGATTGGAATTGAGAAAATTCTGTCCCTGTTGTTGCAAACATATGATTCACGCAGAGATAAAGAAATAGAGAAAATGGATCGCTTGTGTCTTAGTCTTCCAAGGAACATGAAAAATGATCTATTTTTCATATATATTATATAAAATAAATTATATACATATAACATTATATAACATATATTTCATTATATAACAACATATATTAAATCTATATATATAAGAAAGTAAGAATAAGAAATAAAACAAATCCTTTTTTTAAGAAATGTGATTTTCGGGATAGGAATAAACAAACCATGGATAAATCTAAGCGACTCTTTCTTAAATCCAAGCGATCTTTTCGTAGGCGTTTGCCCCCGATCCAATCGGGGGATCGAATTGATTATAAAAACATGAGTTTAATTAGTCGATTTATTAGTGAACAGGGAAAAATATTATCTAGACGTGTGAATAGATTGACCTTAAAACAACAACGATTAATTACGATTGCTATAAAACAAGCTCGTATTTTATCTTCGTTACCTTTTCTTAATAATGAAAAACAATTTGAAAAAAGCGAGTCGACTGCTAGAACTACTACTACTGTTCTTAAAACAAAAAAAAAATAGAGTGACTCTTCAATTGAATTCTAATTTGAATCGAAACTCCAATCAAATGTGGATTGATGTTTTGTTCGAAAACTACGACAATCAAATTTTGGTTGTTGTGTTGTAAGAAAAAAGAGAATAGGTGAAGAAAAGAAGGATAAATCTTTTTTTATTGAGCGTGGTTGTTCATTTTGATGACTTTATCTATCATATTAATTCTATTTTATCATACAAATCTCTATTCTACTACCTTCCCGGAGTTCAGGCTCCGGGGAATTTTGGTTTTTATGATCTCGTTGGCAATCATAAAAAGACAATTCCCTTTTAATATAGCTATTTGTGCAACTATTTTACGATTAAGAAGCAATTGCCTCTTGTACAGATTATGCATTAAATTGCTATAAATATAGTATTTTTTTTGATTCTCGCCAATTACTCCATTTATTCGACTGATCCACAAACCACGAAAATCCCTTTTTTTCCTATCTCTATCCCGATGAGCCGAAACCAAAGCTTTTATTTTCTGTTGAGTAATAGTTCGAGTAAGTCTTGAATGAGCCCCGCGAAAGCTTGATGTAAATAAACGAATTTTTGTCCTTCGTTTCCGAGCTATATATCCTCGTTTAATTCTGGTCATTGAATAAATGAGACTTTGGTGAATAACTATTTGAATTTTTTTCTTTCAGTTATTCTTTTCCCCTTCGTAGTCTATTAATAACAAAAATGGATTCTTCCAATGTATAAAATATAAATTCCAATGGCTTTTGCTACTATAACCTTCCCAACCACGATTTTTTTATTTTTTTCTAAGCATTTAACCTCGAAATAAGAAATTGTATTGATACTAGGTATCAAAAAATATAGTAAATTAAATAGAAATAGATAAAAAAATGGCGGGTTCCATCGTTTCTATGATTACTTTTTAAACGGCGAGGTCCTCTCTATACACCGGAGCCCCTTCCTTCATTTAATCAATGTTATTGTTAACTTGTACAGTTCACACTCTTTGGCTCTACCCATGAAATATCTAGTAATAGGTCTTTCACAACGAAATCTGGCTATACAGTAACGGTATTTAAGTATGAAGATTAGCTGGGTAGCTGACCCTCTTAGTCCGTTCTTGTAAAATTAAGGGCAAAACTTTTCTTTAATTGAAATAGGATTTTCCCCACTTAATGGATAACCATTTGCTACCAATGGGGAAGTCTTTCTCATCTTAAATTGCAAATTGAGGTGATTGGGTTTGCACCAATCGAAACCATAAATTTAATACACAATAGAAATATATATATTATTAATATAATAGATTTTATAATAGATTTTTTTTTAAGTTAAGATAGTGTGAATGGAAGAACTCCATTCACACTATCTTAACCGATCACCGATACTGCAAAAATTTGTTTCCTTCCTTTCTTTTGTCTTAGTCTATGATATGAACGAGTCGCACATACACCCTAGTACACGTTCCTCGGCGCTGAGGGCATCCCCGAAGAGCGGGGGATTTCGTGACATTTCGGATTGGCTGTCTTGTGTTTCTAATAAGTTGTTTCATAGTTGGCATGGTGAGTCGTATACATCGTATACATAATGAACCGGTTTAGATCAATCCTAACCCGATGTACTTCTATTATATTAATAAATAGATTAATTAATAGAAATATTCTAACTATTCTATTAAATCTGGTAAGAAGATTAAGATAAGAAGATAAAATTAAGAAGAAAAAATGGAATCTCAAATTGTTTATTTTCGAGGAATCCTTGCTGCTAATTTTTTATTCAACCGCTACAAGATCAACAATTCCGTGGGCTTGGGCTTCTGCTGCTGACATAAAAACATCCCTTTCCAAGTCTTCGGATACAAGCCATAAAGGTTTACCTGTTCTTTGTACATAAACCCTTGTGATAGTTTCGCGCAGTTTCAGTAGTTCTTCCGCTTCCAGGATAAATTCTCCCGTTTGTGCCTCATAAAAAGAACTAGCGGGTTGATGGATCATTACCCTGATGATATAACATAATAAACCCTTATCTCACACGATAAGGTGAGAGAGATAAATAAAAATAATAAAAAAAAACAAACAAAGATAGAATTGAACAACCGTACGGGCATCTTTTGCGTATTGCATACGGCTCTACTATGGAATTTATTTTTACCTTTCATCAAAGAAATAGAAAATATACTAGGTCTATCAGACCCAGATCAGTAAATGATCCAATAACCACCCTTCCTTTTTGTTTGGGAGTATTTTTAAAATACTATGATGGTTCCGTTGCTTTATTATTTCGTCTCGTCTCTTATTCAGCAATCCAAAAGTTTCTTTTTTTTTTCAAAATAGTTTAAAAAAAATATTGTTTTTTTTTCATATTCTTTCATAACATAAATATTGTTAAAAGCTTTCCGGTGTGAAAACTTAAAACTAAAAAGTTTGTGACACTGAACACTGAAATAGGCTCCTGATAGATCAGATAAAATCGTAAATACCCCCTCTTTCATACTACTCTTTCGATACATAATCGAATGGTTTTGAAAACAAAAATTTGCATATCGAACTCAAAGTGCCATGCTATTATTACTAAAATATTCATATGGTGAAGGCATAGTCTTCTTTTTTTCTCAAATAAAAGAATCATTGGCGCCAAGCGTGAGGGAATGCTAGACGTTTGGTAATTTCTCCTCCTGCCAAAATAAAAGATCCCATTGAAGCGGCTAATC